CATAAGGATCGGATACCCATATTCCAGGACCGTACAGACCTGTTACATGAAATGCACCAAAACCAAAGCAAGCCACCCCGGAGAGAAATAAATGAATTCCAAAGATCTTGGGCAAATCCAAAGAGGGTTTTCCTGTACGTTCATCAGAAAATATTTCTAGATCCCAATAGACCCAATGCCAGATAGCTGCCAAAAAGCATAAGCCAGAAAACACAATATGCGCCCCAGCTACACCTTCGTAACTCCAAATCCCCGGATTCGTTACAGTTCCTCCTGTGATACTCCAACCCCCCCATGAATTGGTTATTCCTAAACGAGTCATGAAGGGTATAACGAACATACCCTGTCTCCACATTGGATCAAGAATAGGGTCAGAAGGATCAAAAACTGCTAATTCATACAGAGCCATCGAGCCCGCCCAACCAGCAACCAGAGCTGTATGCATTATATGAACGGAAAGCAACCGGCCGGGATCATTCAATACAACGGTATGAACACGATACCAAGGTAAACCCATGGAAAATACCCCTTTATCGAAGAAAAATAGACACTACGTAACTTTATTGCATTGGAAAAAATTATACTATGATTATCCTATAGACTTCCCCTGTTCAGGGGATTTTTTCCTAACAAGGGTTAGGTTAATATTGATTCTATATTCTATTCGTAATAATGGAAGAATTCTGTTCGTAAGAACAAAGAGAAACAGATTTATTCTATATTCGATAAGTACCAATATGCAATGGTGGATTGATACCATTTTCTATGAGAAAATTTGTCCATCCTTCATTTATCATTAGAAGGATCTATTCGTAAAAAATTTCCTTTATTTATTTTGTCTTTCTTTCTAAATTTTTCTAATCTATGGATAAAATAAATATGATAAAGCCAATATTATAAAGACAAGAAAAATAAAGACAATAAAACCATATTGTTACGTTTCCACATCAAAGTGAAATATAGTATTTAGTTCTTTTTTCTTTCAATCCATGCCTATTGGTGTTCCAAAAGTACCCTTCCGAAGTCCTGGAGAGGAAGATGCATCTTGGGTTGACGTATAGTGCGACTTGTCAGATATCTTGGGTCATATGGGATTTCCCCATTCTCTCCCCCGACCGAGATATCCTCTGTTTCGCCCAAGAAAGAGAAATTGAATTATCGAAAAATTGGAGCGTGAAATGCAATTAAATGCATTATTTGGGGGAATTCATAGAATTATATCAATTAGAATAATTTATGGTTGGCTTTGGCTGGACGAAAAAAATGAAGTATCCAGGCTCCGTTTAAAAAAAAACCCAATTGGTAATATATCTATGATTACTATGTGTATCATAAATGATTATTTGTAAAGTCATAACAAAAAGAAATGGTGATGGGAAGATTTGTCCTATATGTGCAAATCAAAATCGGGCGAATCTTTACCCGGAGTAGAGCATAAACCTAAAAAGATGAAAGAGACCCATTCAGGAACAAGAAAATACCATCGTAATTGGGATTGAATTTCGATGAAAGAATACATCAATGAGAAGTTAATTCGATAAGTTTATTTACCCTTTTTTTATATTATCAAAGAAGAAATAAAAATTCATCTTTATTGAAAAATCGAAGAAAAAGCCCTTTCATTAAAAAATTAGAAAAACCCGAAAAAGAAAGAGGACTGGAATCTATACATTGATTCTTTTCTTCGCAATTTTTTTGAACCGTATGCATCAAAAGGTGCATGTACGGTTCCTAAGGAATACAATTTTACCCTACTCAACCGACTTTATCGAGAAAGATTACTTTTTTTAGGCCAAGAGGTTGATAGCGAGATCTCGAATCAACTTATTGGTCTTATGGTATATCTCAGTATCGAGGATGAGACTAAAGATCTGTATTTGTTTATAAACTCCCCTGGTGGATGGATAATACCCGGAATAGCCATTTATGATACTATGCAATTTGTACGACCAGAGGTCCATACAATATGCATGGGATTGGCCGCGTCAATGGGATCTTTTATTCTGGTTGGAGGAGAAATTACCAAACGTCTAGCATTCCCTCACGCTTGGCGCCAATGAAGTTTTTTTATTTGAGAGAAAAAAGAAAACTATGCCTTCGCCATATGAATATTAAGTAATAATAGCATGGCACTTCGAATTCGATATGAAAAATTTTGTATTTTTTTTTCAAAAGATTTGATTATGTATCGAGAGAGTAGTATGAGATAAAAGATATTTCCGACTTTCTCTTATCTATCGGAAGTCCAATTCAGCGTCACAAACTTGTTTGTTTTTACACTAACGGGCTCTTAACAATATTTAAGTTATAAAAAAAAAGAGTGCGAAAAAACCAAATTTTTTTAATTGGCTCAAAAAGAAACTTTGGGATTGCTGAATCAAAGACAAAAAAAATCCATTTTAAAATAGAAAGCAACGGAGCCATCATAGTATTTTTGAACTCCTCCGAAAAAAAAAAGAAGGGTGGCATTTTGATCATTTACCCATCTGGGGCTAATAGATTCTATTTTTTATCTTTCTTGAATGGAAAAGTTAGGGGTCAATTTGATTATAGAGCCGTATGCAATGCATAAAAGATAATGCCCGTACGGTTGTTCAATTCTATCCTTTTTCCTATTATTCTTTATCTTTCTTTTCTGTTTCTTTCATCACACCAGATAGAGAAACCTTCTATTATCAGGGTAATGATGCATCAACCTGCTAGTTCTTTTTATGAGGCACAAACGGGAGAATTTATCCTGGAAGCGGAAGAACTGCTGAAACTACGCGAAACCATCACAAGGGTTTATGTACAAAGGACGCGTAAACCTTTATGGGTTGTATCTGAAGACATGGAAAGAGACGTTTTTATGTCAGCAACAGAAGCCCAAACTTATGGAATTGTTGATCTTGTAGCAGTTGAATGAAAAAGTGGATTTTGTGCAAATCTGTGATTTGATATTTTATCTCCGAGTTTACTATATAAATAAATAAAAAATCCGGTTAGGATCAATCTAAACCAGCCCATTATATATATGACTCAACATGCCAACTATTAAACAACTTATTAGAAATACAAGACAGCCCATTCGAAATGTCACGAAATCCCCCGCTCTTCGGGGATGTCCTCAGCGTCGAGGAACATGTACTAGGGTGTATGTGCGACTCGTTTAGATCATGAGCTGACAGGAAAAAGCAAGAAAACTGCTTCCAGTATGACTGATCAGTACTAATGAATAGGATAGAATGGAAGAAGGAACTCCATTCACTATCTAAAAATAAGCAAATCTATCCTTCTATTGTGTATAAAGTTTATGGTTTCCGTTGGTGCAAATTCAATCACCTGAATTTAAGATGAGAAACAATTCTCCATTGGTAGCAACTGATTATCCATTAAGCGGAAAAATCTTATTAAAATAAAAAAAAAAAGAAGTTCTCGCTCAGTCAAGAACGGACTACGAGGGTCAGCTACCCAGCTAACTTTCCTAATTAAATACCGTTACTGTATAGGCGGGTCTCATTGTGAAAGACCTGTTACTGGATAATTCATAGGTAGAGCCAAAGAGTATGGTGTGAACTATACAAGTTACCAATAACATTGATGAAATATTAAATGAAGTAAGGGCTCCGGTGTATAGAGAAGACCTCACCGTTTAAGAAGTAACCATAGAAACGAGGAAACCCACAATTTCTTTCATATTTCCCAGTAAAATACCCCAAAAAAGAAAAAATCGTGGTCGGGAAGGTTATAGTAGCCAAAGCCATTGGAATTTGTATTTTATACATTGGAAAAATCCGTTTGGTTATTAGTTATTAATAGGCCAGGACGGGAAAAATAATAACTGAAAGAAAAAAATCAATTAGTTATTTGTCAAAATTTTATTTATTCAATGACTAGAGTTAAACGCGGATATATAGCCCGGAAACGTAGAACAAAAATTCGTTTATTTGCATCAAGTTTTCGAGGATCTCACTCAAGACTTACTCGAACTATTACTCAACAGAAAATAAGAGCTTTGGTTTCGGCTCATCGGGATAGAGATAAGCAAAAGAGAAATTTTCGTCGTTTGTGGATCACTCGAATAAACGCAGTAATTCGAGAAAAGGGAGTATCTTATAGTTATAGTAAATTAATACATGATCTATATAAGAGGCAGTTGCTTCTTAATCGTAAAATACTGGCCCAAATAGCTATATCAAATAGGAATTGTCTTTATATGATTTCCAACGAAATCAGAGAAAAAGTAGATTGGAAAGAATACACCGAAATAATTTAAATGGGGTTCCCCGGAGAATGAACTCCGGGAGGGTGGAGTTGAAGTCAAAATTACTATGAGAAATGCGCTAAAGTAGTCAAAATGAATGAACACGTTCAATAAAAAAATCTTTTTTTTTCCGATTCGTTTTTTTTTTTACGACACAATAATCTGGATTCTAAGATTTGTCAAATAAAACACCAATCCATGTTTGAGTTCAAATTGGAATTCTGATTGAAGTGAACAAAAAATAAGCCTATTTATTTCTGGTTCTAAGACCAGTAGTTCTAGTGGTCGACTCGATTCTTTCAAATTGTTTCTCATTATTGAGAAAAGGTAACAAAGATAAAATACGAGCTTGTTTTATAGCAATAGTAATTAATCGTTGTTGTTTCAAGGTCAATCTATTTACTCGTCTAGATAATATTTTTCCCTGTTCACTAATAAATCGACTAATTAAACTCATGTTTCTATAATCAATTCGATCCCCCGATTGAATCGGGGGCAAACGCCTACGAAAAGATCGCTTGGATTTAAGAAAAGGTCGCTTGGATTTATCCATGGTTTGTTTGTTTAGTTTATTTCTTATCCCGAAATATTTCTTAATCGTAATTTTAACTCCAAATAGGATTCTTTTTATTTAAATGCAATATCTTCTATTTATATTTCAATGTGTTCTATATAATGTCATTTTTCTCCTTTCAAGGATAAGACATACTCGGTTCAATCTATTTCTTTATTTCCCCATGAATCATATGTTTGTAACAATAGGGACAGAATTTTCTCAATTCTAATCGATTGGGCGTATTGTGCCGGTTCTTTTGAGTAATATATCTGGAAATACCCGTTGATACCTTCTTAACACCGTTTTGTATACAACTGGTACATTCCAAAATTACCGTTACCCGCGCATCTTTTCTCTTGGCCATGAACCTCCTTTGGATTTTTGATTTACTCAACTCTTCTATTTTGATTCGAAATGAAGAAAAAGAAAGGAAGGAAAAAATAAAAGTTATTAACTTGAAATCCAACTCTAAAAGATCAAAATCAATTAAATCAAAGCAAAGCCATAAAAGCCATAGTAAATAATAAGCAAGACAATGAGAATGAGTTCGAAATTCTATTTAACTCCGAAGGGCAGTTAAAGATCTTGTATTCTTGCCCTAGACCCCGATTTTCCTACTCTACCCCCACGTCTCTATTTTTAATTCGAATTTGAACCTGAGTCTCGCAGACGTTGAATCCATTTTTATTCTTTCTCTTTCGTCCCTTATTCTAAATTCTAAAAATTAGAAAAAAAAAAGGGAAAAAAGAGAAAAGAGGGAGGGGGGATTAGTCACAGATATTTGATTCTATTTTTAATCTTCTTCATTCCTTCCGGTGTCAATAGCTAGAATGAAAAAAAGGGGAATGTCAACGCATCGGGGAAAAAACGATTAATCTCTATCAATATACCTGCTAAAGCCCCGAACCATAACGTACTTAGTACTGGGGCCACGGAGAGATATGTTTTTAGATCTCGCATTGAAAAACCTCCTTTTTTATTGTAATACATAAAGATAATGCATATATGATTAGATGCATATGTAGTTAAGGGCCGTTTAGAGTTGTACACGGAATCCCTAATTCCAATTGAAATGTACAACGATCCATAAGATTTCCTTTTCTTATTATTATATGTAAAAATATGTTAAATGAGGCCAAAAAAGACGAAATGGACAGAAAAGCTGTGTGTCTCAATGCAGGAAATAGGGATGTGGAAAACAAGAAAGGAATTCTCTACAATTATACTGTAGAACAATTTGAAGGGATGTGGCGCAGCTTGGTAGCGCGTTTGTTTTGGGTACAAAATGTCACGGGTTCAAATCCTGTCATCCCTACCTATTACTGCCCCGTTGAGCAGTAACGAGGAATCAGCTGAGATCGATTCAAATTGCGTTGCGCGGAAGTTCATTTTTATGAAACTATAGAATATATAGATAGAAAATGAAAATGGATTAGTTTAAAAAAAATCTTTTCTTTACATCCTTTTCTATTCTGATAAGAAAGCGCTCTTAGTTCAGTTCGGTAGAACGTGGGTCTCCAAAACCCGATGTCGTAGGTTCAAATCCTACAGAGCGTGATTTTTTCTTCATGAATTCAATTAGACTGAAATGGATTCAGTCGCTTGCACAACAATTAGAATTTGACCTCCTGTGGATTAAAGAAAGGAGGAGGCCAATCAAAAAAAGAAATGTGAATTAATCAAAGGTCCAACTGATCGCCACGCCTGTATTGTAAATATGCAGTTACGAATAATCCAGCCAAAGTAATAGGAATTAGACCTAACACGATTCCAAATAGAAAAACTTCAATCATTTCAATTTTTTGAAAAGGAGAAAAAAAGCGGTAATATCTATACCTAAATATTAATCCGAATTGATGTGAATCTCAATGACCAAGAATTGACAATTGACATGGTAAATAACTCTAGAATACACAGAATCTCACAGAAGCATTTCCTTTCTGAATTGTTTCTTTCAAATAGAAATTTTAAATAAGTCGTATCTTGCTCAGACCAATAAATAAAGCTGAAGTTATAGTTAAAGCCACTAGTAGAAAACCGAAATAACTGGTTATAGTAAGCATGAAAGGGCTAAATGAAATATGGTATTTTTATACATATGTTTCTAAAGTATTTACCTAAGTTTCTATTTTTCTAACATAGGAAGATATACAAAAATACCAATTGAAATAATAAGTCCAATTGAAAGTTTTGGATTCATCTATCATTATAGACGGCACGAAAAAAGAGAAAGTAACAGGCATATAAAATGAAACCGATTCATCATTTCTAAGATCTAGCCATCTCGCGATTCCTATCAACCAAGTCGTCGAGAATAAACGAACTGGATCGTGTAACTTCATTTAAAAACGAAACTCTTTTTGAATTATTATTTTGAATTCCATTTTTATGGAATACTATGTTTCCTCGTTCGATATTTTAAAATAAAGCCTCTTCCTTGTAGCTAGATCCAAATTTGGATTGAGATCCAATCCAACAATTCATTACAACTATTGATTCCAATTATTTTATTCTTTTTTCACTTTCTTTCATCGAATCATATTTGTTACTGGACAATTAACAAATTCCTTAAAATAAAAAGGGGGGATTCTAACAAAAACTGCCTCTACAACCATAAAAAAGAAATTTATAGATCTCCCATCCACTTAAAATTGAATTGTGGAAATATGATAATCTCTTTCATTGTAAGAATTTTATATTA